AATACCATCAATATCCACATCATCAAGCGCACCCATATAGTCCTCAGGATCGAGATCATCAATAGCTCTTTTCAAATCCAGCTTGTTCAGAAATACCGTAATGAAAGGAAGATAGGAGTTTGTCGCTAGGGATTTGACCAAATAGGATCGTCCAGTTCCTATAGGACCTATCACTAAAATACCCCTAGAGGGGGATAGGGCTAGGCGGAACGAAAAAGTTTTTTGTTTTCCATGAGATGGGAAATGAAAACTATTAGCCCCACACGAGGTTTGTGAATAAGTGATTGTCTGATAATGAGCAAGGAATATCCGTCTTTCTGCTAAACAGGATGTATTGAACTCATAATTCATTAGATCCTTTTGATGAATGTCAACTACGTATCGTAAGTAAATTGCTCCCGCTTGTTCAAACATTTGATAACCATAGTCACTCTTTACTAAATGATCAATATGAGTCAGACTCCATAGAATTTTATCAATCCCTTTTTCTGGCCTTAAGGTGGAGAAATGAAACGAGTAAACTCTCTCTTTATCCAAAAACCAATCACAGGTCTCGATCCAGGATTCTATTTCATCATGAGTCTGAAACCTTTGTCCTTTTCTTATCCATGAATAGATCTCTTTACTTGTATGACTTAGATGTCTCGTATTTCTCGAAAAAGGGATTCGATTGATGGGATTTGGTATGATACTTATGAGATCGATGAGATTGAAAAATATCTTCTGTATAAATTTGACCCCATAAGCGGGACCACCACCAAATAGCGCAAAACCCAGTATTTCTGCTAGAAACTCTTCTAATTGTTCCCGAGCAACTAGAAAGAGATTCTTTAACCAGAAAGAATTCGGTTCAGGTTTAGGATACCCATCCACAAGTTTGTACACCCCAATCGTGTATGATGGAATCGTCAAAGATTTTATCCTCTCGAACTCTGTCTGTAACTCACTAGAGTCTAGGGAAACAGAGAAAAGAAGTACCTGAACGAGACATCCAGCAAGAAGAAGAAGTAAAAGGCTTGAATAGAGGAACTCCCGAACATTTGGCGAGCTCAGATGTGTCGATATCAACGGTGACTCATTATTTCGATGAATCATTTCTTCGACCCGAAGAAGCCTACGGCAACACTTCCATGAAATATCACTTGAAATCTCACTTATCGGTGCCCACAATCCCCACAATTTTAGCTTAAGAGCTCGCCATTTTAGCTTAAGAATTCGCCATCCTGATCTGTGCATAATATAATGAAAATTGGATACAAATTTGTGACTGCTACTTAGCATCGGCAATAGGTCTGAAAAAGCATCTAAAAATATCCAATTTAGATATTTGTACCCTGTCGAAGTAAAGAACCATGGCATATATGTTTGGAATAGATTCCATTTTGAGAGAGTTGAAAAAGCACTATCTCGTTGAAAGGTTCTACCCATCTGCCCTTTCTCAACGCCTTTCTTTAGCCAATTTCGCCAAAGACGCAATTTTTTACTCGTTTCGGATGGTAAAGATTTCTCAGAACGTGGAGTGTGAATCAAACCCATGTTTGAATTGAAATTCAGATACTGATGCAAGTTCTTCCTTTCTGAATCAGATAGATTCAGATCTGAAAGAGGTTGACAATAAGTTCTTTCCAAATTGACTATTTCTTCCTCTGTTAGAGGTGTTCCAGAAATGTCTGCGATCGAGTAAATAGTTCTACGAACGAATAGATCGGATCGAATTGGAAAATGGAAAGATTTGTACAAGTTATACCTTTCGTTACCCCTTTGTGGAAAATCGTTAGGTATGAATATGTTAGATACCTGTGACTCGATTGGTGAAATAGTATCTCTCTCCAAAAAAGCATGTTTTTTTTTACCGACGCACAAAGAAAATTTTTTGTTGCGAATGAACAAGATATTGAGGAATTGTCTATACGTAAAATCATAATTCTTGATACGGGCCTTTTCCATATAAAAAGAGAATCTTTTGTTACAGTTACAATAGAAGAAGAAGTGATGTGGATTATTCAAGAATCGAAGTCGATTTGCTTTATAAAAAGAAGATATCAATGAACTTCTATGAAATGCTTTTACGGGATTCAGCCAATTGTCTTGATCGCAGGATATCATTGAGAAATAGGAATCCGTGTTATCAAAGGATTTCCTGTGATTCTTTCTAGTATGGGAGTCAATCATCCACTTCCACTTTGGTATCTTATTGAACAAAAAGTGTGATATTGTTCCTCCATTGATCAAGAATTTCGATTTTTGGGAAGTATCATCCGCTTTCCATTTTTTCAAATGAACGATTGGAAGACCTAGTGATTTTAACAACGGGTTGCAGAGTTGATCATTCGGACCTTTCAATTCATAAATGTGGATCTCAGACCTATGAATGGGCATATTCCCTAAACTCACAAAGAAAAAAGGAAGTGAGTTAGACAAAAAGAGAATCAGCTTTGACAATGACTTAGAAAAATTTTTTTTGTTGATAACCTTAGACCAATCAATCCAATATTGATTA